TGACAGAAAAAATTTACAAGATATGATCTATCTGAATTTCAAGTCTCAATTCCAACAAATTTTTGACTTGAACTAAAAAAAGATCCATTTTTTGATTTTGAAACGGTTTTATATATGAGATGAATCTATATATTTCAATTTGTTTGTTACTTATTTTGTTAGTGAATTGAGGTATGTAGATTTCAATACACATAAAAGACCAGAAAAAGTTTTATAGTCTTTTATGTGTACGTCTGCTTTGGCTCGAATGATCGTTCTGAAGAAACTTCAGTTAAGTTATGTTATAGAAAAAAGAAAGAGGATTTTTGAGTTTTTTCCCTCCTGCTAAGAAAGCGTTCATTCTTTCTTCAGCCCATTTCTCAAAATACTTCAATTGGTACACGCAAGAAATAGGCCAATTCAGCAGCTTTTTGTTCAATTTCCCTTGGAGTCAAATTCTCATCAGTACGAGTCAAAGGAATGGCCCCCTGGCCTCTGATGTCCATATAAAGGACACGACGAGCATAAATACCCTCTTTAACTTCTATTCTGATGGACTGAATATTTTTTATAAGGAATCGGAGGCAGATGCGACGATTTTTTCCAGGAAATCCCCAACGAAAAATACACACTATTCCTTCTTTTCTATCGAATCGATCATAACCACTACCTACATTCCACGAAATTGTACACCACAAATAGGAACTAATAAAGAGACCTGCGATCCCATAGAAAGACATCACGAGCCCTTGTGGAAAAAAAACGATTTGCTGAGACGGAAATAAAGATGTGAAATTTCTACCAAAATAACTGGAAGTTCCAACCAATAAGAATCCTAATGAACCTAAAAAAAGGATAATGGCCCAGCAGAAATTACTTGTTTTTCGAGACCCCGTTATAGATTCTATCCATATATGTTCTGATCGACAACTCATACTTGATCCGGTTGCATTTTATTGGAATTGAGAGAATACCCCAAATTCATTTGACTTGACTCTTTTTGTTTCCGAAGTAACTCTCATCAACTAGCACTAGGTTGATGTGAACCTTTAGGAGTAATTCATCAAATTGGTTAGATCTAAAATAATAACATACCCCTTCTCGTATGATCCCACTATAGATATTGACATACATATAGATACACCGACTTTTTATTTTGGCCATCTGGCAATCCTGATCTTTTTGAAAATAACTAGAATTCATTTACCCATATATCATGTTTCTGCAGGCATAAGAGTTTTTCCTTTAATCTTCGACGGAAACCATATGTTACACCATATTCCACTAAATAGATATCTGTGTTATGATACGAGTCTAAGTTCAAAAAAAAAATGGATGAGATTGGGTCCTACCGGATCTAAACAATCTTATTTTTTTGAACATGAAGAGATAAAGAAGCCATTGCAATTGCCGGAAATACTAGGCCCACTAAAGGCACAAAAACAGAGGGAAAGTTGAAAGTTGTCATAGAATGGGTACCTCGATTTACTATTTGTACCTGTTATTATTATTTAGAAAGATATCTTATAATAATTATAATTAAGAATTGGAATTATGAAATTCTTATTAATTAAGAATTCCATTTATTAATTAGTATTTATGAAATTGGAATTCGAATTGGTATAGATCTCAGTATATATCTAAGAGAGTATATACTGGACTTATTCATCTTTCTACATGACAAATATATGAAAATCACCTGGACTTATTCATCTTTCTACATGACAAATATATGAAAATCACCTTTCTTATTATTCTTTATTTTTTCTCGTCTTTTGCTCTTGTCTCCTAATTGAAATTTAATAAAAAAAAGTTTCTTACAAATTATCGAAAGATTCGTTCGAATCCGACCCAACAGGGATTCTTAGTCAAAATGAGATTCTCGAGAAATAGAGAAAGATAGAAAACTCTATGTCTATCTTTCTCTATTTAGATCTTATGTCGACAAAGAAAATTCCATTTGTCTGATTTTTACTCGGAGTCCGATAAACTAACTACTTGTTTGCTACAAATCAAATAATTGCACTTAATGTTCTGTTCTACTCGATTGAATTTTGATTCAAAGGAAAGAAACCATGGAACTGAAATAACTCATTCAAAACGCTTTTTAAAGTATTACGTGGTACGACTAGATCGAATAACCCCTTATCGAATAAATATTCCGTCTCTTGTGAACCTTCAGGTACTTCTTTATTCAATGTTTCTTCAATTACCCTTTTACCCGCAAATGCAATATAGGCATTGGGTTCGGCAACAATGATATCCCCCAACATACCAAAACTGGCTGTCACCCCACCAGTAGTAGGAGATGTAAGGATTGATACATAGAATAACTTTTGATTTGTTTGAAAATGATATAAAGCAGAAGATATTTTAGCCATTTGCATCAAGCTCAAACTTCCTTCTTGCATGCGTGCCCCCCCGGAAGCACACACTATAATAAGAGGTAGAGATTGATTAGTAGCGTACTCAATCAATCGGGTTATTTTCTCACCCACTACGGATCCCATACTACCCCCCATAAATTCAAACTCCATAACCCCCATTGCTACGGGAATACCATTTAATTGGCCTATACCGGTTTGAATAGCCTCAGTTAATCCTGTCTTTTTTTGAGAAGAATCCTTCTTATCTATATAAGGCTCGTCCTCAAAATCCAATTCAAATTCAAGGAGATTCTCCTCGGAATACAATTGAATGGGAGCCTCCTCGGAATCCCATTCCTTGGTCTCCCGTTCAAGGGGATTCTCCTCGATCTCCTGTTCCTTGATCCCCGGTTCAACTGTTCGGAATCCAATTGAAGGGCAGCCACCAATTCGGGATCCAATTGAATGGGAGCCTCCTCCGGATCCAATTTGGACTCCAATTCGCTGATCTCCTGTTCCTTGATCCCCGGTTCAATGGGATTCTCCTCGGAATGCAATTGAATGGGAGCCTCCTCGGAATCCCGTTCCTTGGTCTCCCGTTCAAGGGGATTCTCCTCGATCTCCTGTTCCTTGATCCCCGGTTCAATGGGATTCTCCTCGGAATGCAATTGAATGGGAGCCTCCTCGGAATCCGATTCAATGGGATCCTCCTCGGAATCCGATTCAGTGGGATCCTCCTCGGAGCCTCCTCGGAATCCGATTCAATGGGATCCTCCTCGGAATCCGATTCAGTGGGATCCTCCTCGGAATCCCATTGAATGGGATCCATTGAGGCCATCTTTTCATTCATAGGATCCCAAGTATTCGGATCGATCAAAAGTTCGATTCTTTCTGAACTATTCATTATCAAATGAGATTCACATCCTTCACAAATATACAATCTTTCTTTCAAAAATCTCTTATAATTTAATGTATAACATTCTTCGCATAGAACCCACAAATGCTTGTATGAGGGCTCCTCAGTCTCACTTTCTATTTGAGTGGAATCCTTTCTATTTGAGTAAAATCCTCCTCAGTCTCACTTTCTATCTGAGTGAAATCACAATCATTCGTGCTGGTTATTATACCAAAATGCTCCATTTTACTACTATTTTTACTCTCACCACAAACGGAACTAGAAAAGTCACTCTCATCGCAACTCCAAATGCTATATCCTCTCTTCTTATTATTCCAAATAGAAGAACCGTCGTTACCCTTGCAAATCTTATTTTCAATAACACAATCTGTGTTATAACTGTCCTCACTAACATCCCTAAAAGTGCCATCATCATTTAGATCCGTTTCACAGGTATTGTGAAGATGAATATCCGAATCTAAATGATTCGGATATTCATCTTCACTGTTATTTTCACCAGGACCGGCACTGCCCGTTGATTTACTTAGTCCACACCTGTGCTCGAATTTCAACAATACCAAATTGAACCCCAATTCTTTCAGAGAATAACCCCCCCGATGTCTGAAAAATACATCCGAATGAAATTTCCATTTTATCATAGTACTACCCCCCAGATGGCTGTTTATTAGCCTACTTTTGTAATTACATAGATAATAATATCTATGTAATTACATGTCTATTATAGAAGTTTCTGATAATAAATTCTGACAGTAAATCCAATATTGAAAAAAAAAAGAAAATCTTTAATCTGGGTTAGCACTTTACTAAAACTATAAAGTATCTAATTAAGACTTAATTCCCGTTCATTTGAATTAGAGCGGAGGGGTTACTATTTTGAAATGTGAACCCCCTGCTTTTGCTTTGTTAAAAGTTTCTTTCCTCTCCTTTGAATTATAGCTCTCATTTAATCGGGCCTCGCTGTAATTATACCTCTCATTTGATTTGAATTAGACCATTCATTTCAATTATACCTACGGGGCTACTATTTTGTCAAGATTGAATGTGAACCCCATATAGGATAAACAGGTGTTCAGAAAGTAATTTGTGAAAATACATAACTCTGTAGAATGTATTCTAAAGAGCCAAGTGAAATACATAGACTAATCACAATCATTCGTGCTGGTTATTATACCAAAATGCTCCATTTTACTACTATTTTTACTCTCACCACAAACGGAACTAGAAAAGTCACTCTCATCGCAACTCCAAATGCTATATCCTCTCTTCTTATTATTCCAAATAGAAGAACCGTCGTTACCCTTGCAAATCTTATTTTCAATAACACAATCTGTGTTATAACTGTCCTCACTAACATCCCTAAAAGTGCCATCATCATTTAGATCCGTTTCACAGGTATTGTGAAGATGAATATCCGAATCTAAATGATTCGGATATTCATCTTCACTGTTATTTTCACCAGGACCGGCACTGCCCGTTGATTTACTTAGTCCACACCTGTGCTCGAATTTCAACAATACCAAATTGAACCCCAATTCTTTCAGAGAATAACCCCCCCGATGTCTGAAAAATACATCCGAATGAAATTTCCATTTTATCATAGTACTACCCCCCAGATGGCTGTTTATTAGCCTACTTTTGTAATTACATAGATAATAATATCTATGTAATTACATGTCTATTATAGAAGTTTCTGATAATAAATTCTGACAGTAAATCCAATATTGAAAAAAAAAAGAAAA